TCTCCAAAAAAGAGTATTTACGCCCATTTATTATTTCTATTTTATTTCTTTTTTGGCGGCATGGCCGAGTGGTAAGGCGGGGGACTGCAAATCCTTTCTCCCCAGTTCAAATCCGGGTGTCGCCTGATCAACACAACAAATGGCTCGGAATCCTGCTTCGCTGATATAACTGGGCTGATTCCTGCCCGGTGGACGAAAAGAACTGTTGATACTTTATTTATCTTCAGAATCAGCTTCAAAATACGCGGGTTCTATGAAAGAAGGGCTGTAAATCTTTGCTCCAAGGATCCTGGGGGGGTTGACTTATAGGAAAGACTATAACTATCAATCTTTCCTAATTACCATACCCTACCAGTACCCTACCAATGCCCACTGTAGGGTCTCCTGATTCAGTCGTGAATTGGATCTCGCTTGGATTCGCCACGGGGGAATCCTAGGGGTTGTGGAGAGGGCTGAAGATACTTTGTATACAGGCCGTACTCGCGATAGGATTTCAGTGCTCAGCCAGTCATTCAATAGTTAATGGTTAACTGGCCCCTATAGAAGAAAGTCAAAAAGAATTTTTCTGTGGTAACCCCCGCAATGTAGCAATGTAATAGGGTGTCTACCGATTGTTTCACAGAAACAGAGATAGTAAGGTTTAGCTTAGGGAGAGACAGTTATCCATCTTGATGGTATATATGTAGTGTAGATATATTTTCCCTATGAAACGCAACAAAACAAAGAATAGATCTTACTATTACGACATGTTCCATTCCATTCCCCTAGTAACATCCCCTTGATACTTCCAAGGGGTAACGTGTATCTGTTGCGCTTGTGCTTAATTCTTCCTCACCACAAATCAATCCTATATAGGAAATATATACTTGTTACAAGCGGATCCATTGGATCGGTTTGTCAATAGCTTTAAGTCATAATCTCATTTTTTTGACTCTGCACCACCAATTCCCCTATTATTATTTTAGAGATCAATAATGTAACAATTCCTTCATATTCATCGAGATAGGGGGCATGATTCACATGGATATAGTAAGTCTCGCTTGGGCTGCTTTAATGGTAGTTTTTACGTTTTCCCTTTCACTCGTAGTATGGGGAAGAAGTGGACTCTAAGGGTACTATTAATTGAGTGTAATTGAGTTGAGTAATCAGCTTGTATCAATTGTTTAATTTCATAATTAGATCGTTTTATGTTTAAATAAACATATCTTCCATCTCAAAATTCCACAGAAATTTAGTAATTAATTACCTTTAATTTGAATTTAACCTTTGGATCCGCTATCTCAATTATTCCCGCGTTCGTATTTTGAAAATCAAAGCAACTCCCCTGATAATGATAGAAAATGGATTTTTTCCAATCAGATTTATTCCTCCAAAATATTCCATTTCATTTTGATGAACCCGTTCTTTCTTACCATAACATTAACATCATTATGGATATTACAATGAGGAGCAACAATCCCTATTTTATTTCTTTCCCTCTTTACTGTTCAAAGGGGGAGTCGTTCTGCTATTATGTAGAGTAGATACAACTTTCTACTGTAGGCGACCTAACCTTGGAGAGGCTACGCATAAGAAAAGAAGAGCGCCCGGTGATCCACATATACTTACCCTAGACTCCTGGCATTTTATTTATGCTTTATCGCCTGACCATCAGGGTTCAAGCATGAAAAAAGGTCTGCTACCCCTTTTCCAGATACGAATAACTTACCATAAAACTCCTTGGATCGTCTAGTACAGATCATCCAATTCACAATTATTTCTTTTTCTTCGGAATTGAATTCTAAAAAAAATTACTTGCCTTTCTTTTGTATATGCACATACTACTCCTCCACTCTTTCGCAATAGTTAAATTAATTAGTTCTACTACTTATACTTAATTTAATCAAACAAAAATCTATCCTGATTACTGATTGTCATTATGAAAGTTATTAACTTAATAAAAGAGAAACCTATGAATTAGAGCAATTACAATTAAGTTATTAACTTTAGATTATTTCGGATTCATCAAAATAAAACGAATGGATGGGTGGAGCGAAGAGATGGAATGGGAGTGCTATTTGAATCTATCTATATATATTGCTATTTGAATCTATATATATTATATATAATATGTGATAATGAATTTATGGATTTGCATCCACATGTATGTAGATACATATTGTAGATTGATTGTAAATTGATCTCTATCAATTCCATGTTCCATATCTTCATACAATAGATAGTACGGTAGAAAGGTTCATATAGTTCTCCCCACCGTACTATCTCATCTATTGGATACATATACCGCGGATTCCATCCAGTCTGCTCATTTCATTTAAGACTTGGAATTGTATTGTAATCCCTTTCTTTCATTTATTGAATCCTTTTTAAAAGAACTAAACTAATAAAATAAGACTAACTCAAGTTTCAGTCAAATTAATCATTTTGACTGACTGTTTTTACGTAGATGATAAGTAAAAAAGCAGTAGGAACTAGAATGAACAGCGCAGTAGCAATAAATGCGAGTATATTTACTTCCATAATCTCATAATTTAATTTTATTTTGCTTCGCAAGAAATCGGGATCTAATCCCATAGAGATGATGAATCCTTCTCCATAATTTTGAAATTCAATGGGATGAATTCAATCCTGATGATACTGAATCGGATTATAATATCATGAATAACAATATCTGATCTATCAAATCAATTCATCGTCGAGAATTGAATAGTATAACATAGGAAGATCTTTTATCCATACTGAATCGAAAAATGGCATTCCTGACCCCCACCCAAGAATCCCTTTGAATTTCTCATATTTTTCTACTCTTTCGTTCCTTTCTATAACCTGCCGTCCTCATTCTTTATACTCATTCTTTATAGAATGATATCATATGAATGAGGTTCGCCCAGTATTCCATCCGTCACAGATCCAAACAGTAGAAGTGAACTGGAAAACGAATTAAGTTCTAAGCTAAGTTTTTGTGATGACCTAATCTTCTTGAAAGACAGAGAAAAATGAAAAAAAAAGATTATTCGTTCTATTTTCTATTCTCCACCCCCAGAACAGAAAGACAGGATCTTTGATTGATCTTTTATTAGTATCCGTATCCTCCTTCCTTTCCTTGATTCAGACGTATAAATTGAGAATCCAGCGTGCAATTTGGGCAAGATAAAGAGATTGTCCCCAATTCAATTAGTAATTGAGCTTACCTTGCCCGATGATAAATAGGATCCTTCCACCTGGAATTAGATACTGCTCTTTGTCTCCTGCCCTTCGCAGGAGGCAGAGAGATGAATCAATCGATTCATAGGATCCCAGGTCGGTGCGGGACTGACGGGGCTCGAACCCGCAGCTTCCGCCTTGACAGGGCGGTGCTCTGACCAATTGAACTACAATCCCAAGAAAATGAGGTGTACAGCTTACATTATTTATTGTTTATTTTGATTTTATCTTTTATTTCATCGAACCATAACCGTATAGATAGATCATATAAAAAATAGATCGTAATCGACGCCTGTAACGGATATACTGATATACATATCTACATAGATAGAAGAGAAGATGGATAAATAGCAAAGCAACCTGTGGTTATTGCCAAATTGACTGACAATCCATCTTTCAATGAAAAAGGGCTCTTTTCATTTTCATCTTTTCATTTTCTTTCTCGGATTGGCTTAAAAGAATTCATAGATCCAGATTGTTAGAAACATCAGAACATGGAGGAACAAATAGAATCAAGTTGACTCTGGATTCCTCCATATCATCATGTATTTTTGGAGTACGGATTGGTTATATCATCCTCAAGGATCGGTGAATTCTTGGGCCGAGCTGGATTTGAACCAGCGTAGACATATCGCCAACGAATTTACAGTCCGTCCCCATTAACCGCTCGGGCATCGACCCAGGAAGAATCAATTGTCGGTTTATTGATAATTCATGGTCAACTTTTCTTTCGTCGTACCCTACTACCCCCAGGGGAAGTCGAATCCCCGCTGCCTCCTTGAAAGAGAGATGTCCTGAACCGCTAGACGATAGGGGCACGCCCACCCGATCGCCATCATACTATACTCATAGTATGAGTAGTTTTTTGGAATTGTCAATGTCAATATAATGAATGCTAGGATACGAACAACCTTTCGTGCTTTCGTGATTCCGTATACACCGTATACATATAATATAATCTTAATGTAAGAAAATTTCTCTATTGTTCATTCAGGAACCATTCATTATAGATTCTTATATACATTCATTATAGATTCTTATATAACAATAAGAATTCTTATATAACAAGGATTAATTATATAATCTAATCATAATCAAAATTATGGAGTATAGGGGATGTCTTGCCCGACAGAAAAAGTCAAACCCATTCATTCTAATTTTCACTCATTGATTCGCGCATCGTTAAGATATAATAGACATAGACTGTTATATTACTATTAATTTAATATATATATTTATATATGTATTTAATTAACTATTCATTGTTCCTGAATGAGCCCCCATCTGTACTGTATATGTATATTGTATATATTATGTACAATATATACATAATTGTACAAGATATAATTGTACAGGTATATCCAGTAGATTCTTAGTGGGCTAAATTTTTTGAATTAAACGGGCGGGCCCTTTTAACTCAGCGGTAGAGTAACGCCATGGTAAGGCGTAAGTCATCGGTTCAAATCCGATAAAGGGCTTTTCCATGAAGCTGCAATGGTCATTTTTCTGCATCCGATAGAGATGGTATAAAAAAGGGAACTGCCTGTCAAAGTTATAATGAGTTATGGGGTTGAACACTTGTTCATTAATTATGATCACTTGTTCATTCATTATGATAATAGGATGTCTCGCATTAGGAAGACTACTATGTTACTAAGGGATATACTCTCGTTATTCATATTTTTTTGTCTTGGGACATAGATATTCTAGATACCCAAGTAGCAATTACCAAAGTATTCATACTTCTCCCTTGTTCCAATCTGGATCAAATCCAGCGGGAAAATGATAAATGGAGA